ATTTATAGTAATACCCAAGAAACTAATAATACTGATCAAACAGACGAAGTGGCTTTGATACGTTATTCACAACAATCGGATTTTCGTCGAGACCTAATTAAAGGCTCTATGCGTGCTCAAAGACGTAAAATAGTTACTTGGAAATTCTTTGAGGCAGATGTACATTCCCCCCTCTTTTTGGACCGAATAGACAAATCCCCTTTTTTTTCTTTTGATATTTCCGGACGTATAAACCAAATTTTTAGAAATGGTATGTGGACAAACACAGAACTCAAAATTTCGGACTCTAAAGAGAAAACCACAGAAGAAAGTGATAAAAAAAGGGAAGAGGAGAAAAAAGAGGAAGTCAAAAGAAAGGAGAAAGTACGTATAGAAATAGCGGAAGCCTGGGATAGTATTTTACTTGCTCAAGTAATAAGAGGTTTTTTATTAGTAACCCAATCGATTCTTAGAAAATATATTATATTGCCTTCGTTGATAATAGTTAAAAATATCGCCCGTATGCTATTATTTCAATTTCCCGAATGGTCCGAGGATTTTAAGGATTGGAATCGAGAAATGTATGTTAAATGCACCTACAATGGTGTTCAATTATCAGAAAAAGAATTTCCGAAAAACTGGTTAACAGACGGTATTCAGATTAAGATCCTATTTCCTTTTCGTTTGAAACCTTGGCATAGATCGAACTCACGAGTCCCTTATAACGATCCAATGAAAAAAAAAGATTCAAAAAATGATTCTTGTTTTTTAACAATTTTTGGAATGGAAGCGGAATTACCCTTTGATTCTCCCAGAAAACAAGAATCGTTTTTTGAACCCATTTTTAAAGAATTCAAAAGAAAAATTAGAAAAGTGAAAAAAAAATGCTTTCTAATTCTAAAAATTTTTAAAGAAAAAACAAGGTTGTTTCTAAATGTTTCAAAAGAAATAAAAAAACGGGTCATTAAAAGGATTCTGTTTTTAAAAGAAATAAAAAAAGAACTATCAAAAATGAATCCCATTTTATTGTTTGGATTGCGAAAAAGAAAAGTAGATAAATTGAGTAAAACTAAAAAAGATTTAATAATAAGTAATCTAATGATTCATGAATCGTCCATTGAAACTATACCAGCGTCCATTGAAACTATACCTCGGAATTGGACAAATTTTTCGTTGACAGAAAAAAAAATACAGGATCTAACTGATAGAACAAACACGATCATAAATCAAATCGAAAAAATTACAAATGAAAAAAAGGGTGGATTTATAATTCCGGATCGAAATATTCGTTTTAACAAAATAAGTTATGGTGATAAGGGGTTGGAATCACAAAAAAACATTTGGCAGATATTAAAAAGAAAAAATGCTCGACTAATACGCAAATCACATTATTTTATAAAAGTTTTCGGTGAAAGGATATACATAGATATCTTTCTGTGGATCATTAATATTCCTAGGATCAATACACAACCATTTCTTGATTCAATAAAAAAAATTATTAATAAATACATTATCAACAATGAAACAAATCAAGAAAAAACGGATAAAAGTTTAATTCGGTTTATTTCGACTATAAAAACTACACTATATAATACTAATATTAGTAATAAAAATTCAAATACTTTGTGTGACTTATCCAACTTTTCACAAGCCTATGTATTTTATAAACTCGCACAAACCCAATTTCTTAATTTAGATTTTTATAAGTTAAAATCTACCTTTCAATATAATGAAGCAGCTCCTTTTATTAAGAATGAAATAAAGGGTTATTTTGTTGGAACACAAGAACTTTTTCTTTCTAAATTAAAACATAAGATTTATCAGAATTCTGGAATAAATCAATGGACAAATTGGTTAAGGAATCATTATCAATATGATATTTCTCACATTATATGGTCTAGACTAGTACCACAAAAATGGCGAAATAGATTCAATCACTCCTGTATGAATCAAAAAAAGAATTTAGGCAACCCATCTAAAAAGACGAAATTTTTTCACTATGAAAAACTAAAAAAAATTGAAATGACTTCATTACTGAATGAAAAAGAGATTTTTAAAAAACAATATAGATATGATCGGTTAGCATATAAATCTATTAATTCTGAAAATACGAAGTACTCGTCAATTTATGAATTGTTATTCCACGTAAAAAATAACCAAGAAGTTTTTTCGAATTCCAACACAAATAAACAAAAATCGTTTTATATGATGGAAGATATTCCTATCATCCCTATCAATAATGATCGAGTACAAGATGATATTAGAAATACGGAGAAAAATCTGGATAGAAAATATTTTGATTGGAGAATTATTCATTTTTGTCTTAGAAAGAAAATAAATCTTGAAGCTTGGATCAATATTGATACTGGAACAAAAAGTAATAAAAAATTTACTAAGTATAAACTTAATAATTATCAAATAATTGATAAAATAAATAAGCACTTTTTTTTTTATCTCATGATTCATCAAGCTCAAGAAATCCATTTATCCAATCAAAAAAGTTTTTTGGATTGGATGGGAATGAATGAAGAAATATTAAATCGCCCCATATCAAATCTTGAACGTTGGTTCTTCCACGAATTTTTGATACTTTATAATTTGTATAAAACTAAACCGTGGGTTATACCAAAAAAATTACTTCTTTTAGATTCTAATATAAATGAAAACGCTACTGATATTGAAAACAAAAGCATTGCGGGAAATAAAAAAAACGATCCTTTTATATCCCCTAATGAAAAAAAATCTCTTGAATTAAAAAAACTAAATAAAAAGCAAAAAAAATATGCGGACCAGGCAAACCTTGAATCTGCTCTTTCAAACCAAGAAAAAGATGTTGAAGAAGATTATATGGGATCGGACATGAAAAAAAAGAAAAATAAAAAGCAATACAAGAACAATACAAAAGCGGAATTCGATTTCTTACTAAAAAGGTATTTTCATTTTCAATTGCGATGGGATGATATTTTAAATAAAAAAATAATCAATAACATCAAAGTATATTGTCTCCTGCTTAGACTGATAAATACAAGAGAAATAACTATATCCTCTATTCAAAAGGGAGAAATGAGTCTTGATATTCTGATGATTCAAAAAAATTTAACTCTTACAGAATTCATCAAAAGAGGGATTTTGATTATTGAACCAATTCGTCTATCTATAAAAAATGATGGGCAATTTATTATGTATCAAACCATTGGTATTTCGTTGGTTCATCAAAGTAAACACAAAATTAATCAAAAATACCGAGAAAAAACCCCTGTTGATAATAATTCTGATGAAGTCATTACCAAATATAAAAAGATGACGGAAAATAGAGATAAAAATTATTATGATTTGTTTGTTCCTGAAAATCTTTTATCACCTAGACTTCGGAGAGAATTTAGAATTCTAATTTGTTTTAATTCTAGGAATCGAAATGATATGCATAAAAATTCAGCATTGGGGAATGGTAATAAAGTAAACAGTCAGGTTTTAGATAAAAGCAAAGGCTATAAAAAGAAAATTATTAAATTAAAGTTATTTCTGTGGCCCAATTATCGATTAGAAGATTTAGCTAGTATGAATCGGTATTGGTTTGATAGCAATAACGGCAGTCGTTTCGGTATGGTAAGGATACATATGTATCCGCGATTGAAAATTTAAATTTTACTAGTAAATTTTGGCTATCTTTCCCATATCGCAGCGGGTCTATAACGACAAGGAGGTGCACACAGTCATTGTCTTACATTCCATTCTGATACATGATACTAATTCAATGATATATCAATTCGATCTAGAAATGAATCAATAAAATCATATGATTTTAGGACTAAGTTTTTAACTTTTTGGAATACGGAAAACAACCATCCTTTTGTATACCCTTTCAAATCTAATTTTGAAATTAAAATAGGATTAATTTGATTTAAATTTAATAAAATTCAAAATTAGAGCGAAATTAAGATTATTGTCTATATCAAACTAAAACAAGTGACATTATTATTACTGATCAATAAAGATATCTATCAATCAAAATATCTTAAAACTCCAAAAAAGAGGGGGGGGGTTCGCTTTATGATAAAAAATGCATTCATATCCGTTATTTCACAAGAAAAAGAAGAAAACAGGGGTTCTGTTGAATTTCAAATATTTAGTTTCACCAATAGGATACGAAGACTTACTTCACATTTACAATTACACAAAAAAGACTATTTATCTCAGAGAGGTCTACGTAAAATTCTGGGAAAACGCCAGCGCTTGCTATCTTATTTGTCAAAGAAAAATAGAATAGGTTATAAAGAATTAATTAATCGGTTGGATATTCGTGAATCAAAAACGCGTTAATTTTAAGAAGCATTTTGAATTATTTGATTTATTAGATCTTGAATTTGAATGAACTTTTTTTCGTTTTCAGCAATTCAATTCATGAAAGAGTGAATTAAGGAAAAACCTATGAATATACCAGCTACAAGAAAAGACCTGATGGTAGTCAATATGGGTCCCCACCACCCATCAATGCATGGTGTTCTTCGACTTATCATTACTCTAGATGGTGAAGATGTTATTGACTGTGAACCAATATTGGGTTATTTACACCGAGGGATGGAAAAAATTGCGGAAAACCGAACAATTATACAATATTTGCCTTATGTAACACGTTGGGATTATTTAGCTACTATGTTCACAGAAGCAATAACAGTAAATGGGCCGGAACAGCTGGGAAATATTCAAGTACCTAAAAGAGCCAGCTATATCAGAATAATTATGTTGGAGTTGAGTCGTATAGCTTCTCATCTGTTATGGCTCGGACCTTTTATGGCGGATATTGGTGCACAGACTCCTTTTTTCTATATTTTAAGAGAAAGAGAATTAATATATGATCTATTCGAAGCTGCCACCGGTATGAGAATGATGCATAATTATTTTAGGATCGGGGGGGTGGCGGCTGATCTCCCTCATGGCTGGATAGATAAATGTTTGGATTTCTGCGATTATTTTTTAATAAGGGTTGCTGAATATCAACAACTTATTACACGCAATCCTATTTTTTTAGAACGAGTCGAGGGGGTAGGCATTATTGGTCGAGAGGAAGTAATAAATTGGGGTTTATCAGGACCAATGTTGCGGGCGTCCGGAATACAATGGGACCTTCGTAAAGTCGATCAGTATGAGTGTTATGACGAATTTAATTGGGAAGTACAATGGCAAAAAGAGGGAGATTCATTAGCTCGTTATCTAGTCCGAATTGGTGAAATGATGGAATCTGTAAAAATTATTCAACAGGCTCTCGAAGGAATTCCGGGAGGACCATATGAAAATTTAGAAATACGATACTTTGATAGAGAAAGGAATCCAGAATGGAATGATTTTGAATATCGCTTTATTAGTAAAAAACCTTCTCCTACGTTTGAATTGCCAAAACAAGAACTTTATGTGCGAGTCGAAGCTCCAAAAGGCGAATTGGGTATTTTTCTGATAGGGGATCGGGGTGGTTTTCCTTGGAGATGGAAAATTCGACCACCGGGTTTTATCAATTTGCAAATTCTTCCTCAGTTAGTTAAAAGAATGAAATTGGCTGATATTATGACAATACTAGGTAGTATAGATATCATTATGGGAGAAGTTGATCGTTGAAATGATAATTGATACACTAGAAGTACAAGATATCGATTCTTTTTCTAGATTGGAATTTTTAAAGGGGATCTATGGAATTATATGGTTACTTATTCCTATTTTGACTCTTGTATTGGGAATTACAATAGGTGTACTGGTAATTGTATGGTTAGAAAGAGAAATATCCGCGGGAATACAACAACGTATTGGACCTGAATACGCCGGCCCTTTGGGAGTTCTTCAAGCTCTAGCAGATGGGACAAAACTTCTTTTCAAAGAAAATCTTTTTCCATCTAGAGGGGATACTCGTTTATTCAGTATTGGTCCATCCATAGCAGTTATATCCATTTTAGTAAGTTATTTAGTAGTTCCGTTTGGGTATCGCCTTGTTTTAGCAGATCTCAATATCGGTGTTTTTTTATGGATTGCCATTTCAAGTATTGCTCCCATCGGACTTCTTATGTCAGGATACGGGTCAAATAATAAATATTCCTTTTTAGGTGGTCTACGAGCTGCTGCTCAATCAATTAGTTATGAAATACCATTAACATTATGTGTGTTATCAATATCTCTACGTGTGATTCGTTGATATATATATTATAGATATAAACTTTCCTCTATTCTTCCTTTCTAAGAAAGCGGTGGAATGAATTGAGTTGAATTGAGTAGGGTTAGATATCTTCATTTTTTTTTTTTTATTCATTATTCGAATTGAAAAATTAAATCAAATAAAATAGTTATATGAGTGAAAGAAAACAGCTTATATATATTATATAATTTAGAATATATAAATTTGCAGTAAAAATATTGAGTCTCATTTTCCATGTATAAGAGTTAAAGAGTTAAGTGAAAATAAACATAAACATAAGAAATCATTTACCCCAAGATTGGTTGATTTAGTCATCCTAACTTGAAGCGGGCTCAAAAGATTTACCTTATTGAGTTTTCACTATCATTTGTATGGATTAACATACACATATTATCATAACGGAGGGTTAAACAAGTGGATGGTTAGAAACACCAAGATATGTAACGGATTTGTAATGGAAATTATGTAAATTATCCAAAAGGACTTTTTTACATAATATACAAACAACGAATACTAATTGGGGCTTAAGGTTGGTAGAAATTATTAGGTAGTACTCCCCAAGGCACGATTCCAATCCAGAGTATACTCCTATCCACCGATTAAATATATAACTATTGGGAACGAAAAAATCCTTTATTTTGTAAGCCCTCTTAAAAAAAAAAAAAAAATAGAAAGAAGAATAGGAACGAAAAAAAAAAAAAAGAGAAAGAAACCCAATTCCAATAAAAAAAATATATCTTTTTTATCTATCCTTTTCCATATTCATATATATATAGAATATGTATTATAATTCATGAATTAATATGGAACTCTTTTTCGTAAGTAAAAACGACGGGTTAGTTATAGTTATACAAGAAGTATTTTATTGAAGCATTAAGTTATTACTCAACAAAGAATAATTAAAATTTTTTAAAGAAGGGGTGAGATCAATTCAGAAGTACTTTGTTTTTTTTTTATTTATTATTAAAAAAATAATTACATAAAACTAATAATTATAACAGACAGAATTCTTTTGGTCTAATTTTGGACCGTCCAATAAGATTTGACCTTATCCATCCTACAAACGTATCAAGATAAAATAATACTTACCCGGTCCTTAGATTTATTTATGGCCTTCAAGGAGCCGTATGAGATGAAAATCTCATGTACGGTTCTGTAATAGCGGTGATAACGGTGATGGTATCACCGACTATGATTATCTAACAGTTCAAGTACAATTGATATAGTTGAGGCGCAATCAAAATATGGTTTGGGGGGCTGGAATTTATGGCGTCAACCTATAGGGTTTATCATTTTTCTCATCTCTTCCCTAGCAGAATGTGAGAGATTACCTTTTGATTTACCAGAAGCAGAAGAAGAATTAGTAGCAGGTTATCAAACCGAATACTCGGGTATAAAATTTGGTTTATTTTATGTTGCTTCTTATCTAAACCTATTAGTTTCTTCATTATTTGTAACAGTTCTTTACTTGGGAGGCTGGAATATATCTATTCCAGACATATATGTTTCTGAGTTTTTTGAAATAAATAAATTGGGTGGAGTCTTTGAAGCGACGATTGGTATCTTTATTACATTAACTAAAACTTATTTGTTCTTGTTCATTCCTATAACAACAAGATGGACTTTGCCGAGGCTAAGAATGGACCAACTATTAAATCTTGGATGGAAATTTCTTTTACCGATCTCTCTCGGTAATCTATTATTAACAACTTCTTCCCAACTCTTTTCGCTGTAAAACGATATTATATATTCACATGTTATTTGTCTCAAACAAGAGAAATAAACAAACATAAAATTATTCATATATATATATTCACTATATGTTTTCTATGGTAACTGGGTTCATGAATTATGGTCAACAAACAGTACGGGCTGCAAGGTACATCGGTCAAGGTTTCATGATTACTTTATCTCACGCAAATCGTTTACCCGTAACTATTCAATATCCTTATGAAAAATTAATTACCGGGGAGCGTTTCCGTGGCCGAATTCATTTTGAATTTGATAAATGTATTGCTTGTGAAGTATGCGTTCGTGTATGTCCTATAGATCTACCCGTTGTTGATTGGAAATTGGAAACAGATATTAGAAAGAAACGATTACTAAATTACAGTATTGATTTTGGAATCTGTATATTTTGTGGTAATTGTGTTGAGTATTGTCCAACAAATTGTTTATCAATGACTGAAGAATATGAACTTTCTACTTACGATCGTCACGAATTAAATTATAATCAAATTGCTTTGGGTCGTTTACCAATGTCAGTAATTGACGATTTTACAATCCGAACAATTTTTAATTCGCCTCAAATACAAAATTAAGTAAATATCTTGATTCAAGAATAAATTCCAATTACCAATTACTTTAACAATACTAAGGTTTGGTTTTGATTTAATTTAAAGAAATAAAGGTTCTTTCGTTTTGTTTGGTCAATAATTACAAATTCCAATTATTAATTGGTTGCTAAGAATCGAGTCTTAATTTTGATTGAAAATCTATTAATTAATATATCCATATATTTTGATATTTTGAAATAAAAAATTTAGGAATTTCGGATTAGAATTCTTCTTTCAGATAAAGAATAAAATTAGCTCGATAATTGTACCTACATTTAGTCACATTTCTTAGGATTTAATTAGGAATTTCTCAAAAATTATTAAAAAAAATTCTGGTCGGGTCTCAATAAAGTCATGAAAAACATTTCGATTTATTTATCTCTTATTTTACATATAATGGATTTGCCTGGACCAATACATGACTTTCTTTTAGTCTTTCTGGGATCGGGTCTTATACTAGGAGGTATAGGTGTGGTATTATTTACCAACACCATTTATTCTGCCTTTTCATTGGGACTGGTTCTTGTTTGTATATCCTTATTCTATATTCTATTAAACTCTTATTTTGTAGCTGCTGCACAACTTCTTATTTACGTCGGAGCTATAAATGTTTTAATTGTATTTGCTGTGATGTTTATGAATGATTCAGAGTATTATAAAGATTTTAATCTTTGGACTATTGGGAATGGGATTACTTTGCCTGTTTGTACAAGTATTTTTGGTTTACTAATGATTACTATTACGGATACGTCATGGTACGGGATTATTTGGACTACAAGATCAAACCAGATTATAGAGCAAGATTTGATAAGTAATAGTCAACAAATTGGAATTCATTTATCAACCGATTTTTTTCTTCCGTTTGAATTCATTTCGATAATTCTTTTAGTCGCTTTAATAGGCGCAATTGCCGTAGCACGCCAGTAATAAATCTCTAGAATTACCAACAGTAATCCAAATTCACCTCTGTTCTGTATTATTACATTTTTTTATCTTCCATTTTAAAATTGGTTATGTATATAAAGTAAAAATAAAAACCCTTTTATTTAATATTACTAATACAATTGTTCCGCACTTTATATTCTAGTCAATTGAATCTGTTGGGTTGTTGTTCAGTTCATATTGAAATGAATCAAAATTGCTAAGGAGTTAGTCAATGATGCTCGAACATGTACTTGTTTTGAGTGCCTACTTATTTTCTATAGGTATCTATGGATTGATCACAAGCCGAAATATGGTTAGAGCCCTTATGTGTCTTGAACTTATACTTAATGCGGTTAATATGAATTTCGTAACATTTTCTGATTTTTTTGATAGCCGGCAATTAAAAGGAAATATTTTCTCAATTTTTGTTATAGCTATTGCCGCCGCTGAAGCAGCTATTGGACCGGCTATTGTTTCGTCAATTTATCGTAACAGAAAATCAACTCGTATCAATCAATCGAATTTGTTGAATAAGTAGTATTAATCATAGAAATTGCAATATTCATAAATTAAAATTAACATGATCATACATTAAATCTAATGCATATTTTATAAAATGTAAGAAATCAAAGTATCTTGGCTCTATCGTACGAGTCGATCCAGAAGTAGATTGCTTCAAAATTTCTGGTAAATTATTGATTCATCTGGTGTCTAAATATATGACTCATTTACAAGTTTACTAGATCGAAAATTTCTGACGTTTAAAAATTTATAGATACAATGTCACATTCAGTAAAGATTTATGATACGTGTATAGGGTGTACTCAATGTGTGCGAGCCTGCCCAACTGATGTATTAGAAATGATACCTTGGGACGGATGTAAAGCTAAGCAAATCGCTTCTGCTCCAAGAACAGAGGATTGTGTCGGTTGTAAGAGATGTGAATCCGCCTGTCCAACAGATTTCTTGAGTGTTCGCGTTTATTTATGGCATGAAACAACTCGAAGTATGGGTCTAGCTTATTAATACGTTCCAGAAAACCCTACTCGAATACATTTGATTTTTTTACCTTTACCGACAAAAACCCGCGCTCAAAATATATTTATTTCGGGCACGGGTTTTTCTGGTCCAAGTTTATTTTGTTTTTACTATGAATAATTTTCCTTGGTTAACGCTAGTTGTAGTTTTGCCAATATTCGCGGGCTCCTTAATTTTCTTTCTTCCTCATAGAGGAAATAAGGTAATAAGGTGGTATACTGTAAGTATATGTGTTTTAGAACTACTTTTAACAACCTATGCATTCGGTTATCGTTTCCAATTGGATGATCCGTTAATGCAACTAACGGAAAATTATAAATGGATCGGTTTTTTTGATTTTTACTGGAGATTGGGAATAGACGGAATTTCTATAGGACCCATTTTACTGACAGGATTTATCACAACTTTAGCTACTTTAGCGGCTTGGCCCGTTACTCGAGATTCCCGGCTATTCCATTTCCTAATGTTAGCAATGTATAGCGGTCAAATAGGACCATTTTCTTCTCAAGACCTTTTACTTTTTTTCATCATGTGGGAGTTAGAATTAATTCCCGTTTATCTACTTCTATCCATGTGGGGTGGAAAGAAACGTTTGTATTCAGCTACAAAATTTATTTTGTACACTGCTGGGGGTTCTGTTTTTTTGTTAATAGGAGTTCTAGGTATTGGTTTATACGGCTCCAATGAACCAACATTAAATTTTGAAACATCAGCTAATCAATCGTATCCTGTACCACTGGAAATAATATTCTATATTGGATTTCTTATTACCTTTGCTGTCAAATCACCGATCATACCCTTACACACATGGTTACCAGACACCCATGGAGAAGCACATTATAGTACTTGTATGCTTTTAGCCGGAATCTTATTAAAAATGGGAGCCTATGGGTTGGTTCGGATCAACATGGAATTATTACCCCACGCCCATTCTATATTTTCTCCCTGGTTGATGATAGTAGGCACAATTCAAATTATCTATGCAGCTTTAACATCTCCCGGTCAGCGTAATTTAAAAAAAAGAATAGCCTATTCTTCTGTATCTCATATGGGTTTCATAATTATAGGAATTGGTTCTATAAGCGATACAGGGCTCAATGGGGCCATTTTACAAATAATTTCTCACGGATTTATTGGCGCTGCACTTTTTTTCTTGGCCGGAACGAGTTATGATAGAATACGACTTGTTTATCTCGACGAAATGGGCGGAATGGCTATCTCAATTCCAAAAATATTCACGACTTTCAGTATTTTATCAATGGCTTCGCTTGCATTACCGGGCATGAGCGGTTTTGTTGCCGAATTGGTAGTTTTTTTTGGAATACTTACTAGCCAAAAATACCTTTTAATGACAAAAATATTAATTACTTTTGTAATGGCAATTGGAATGATATTAACTCCTATTTATTCATTATCTATGTTACGCCAGATGTTCTATGGATACAAGCTTTTTAATGCCCCAAATTCTTATTTTTTTGATTCTGGACCGCGCGAGTTATTTATTTCGATTTCTATCCTTTTACCTGTAATAGGTATTGGTATTTATCCCGATTTCGTTTTATCATTATCAGTTGACAAGGTGGAAGCTATTCTATCAAATTTTTTTTTATAGATAGTTTTTGTCAATAAACTAAAATAAAAAATCCAATAACTTTAAAAATAGTTCATTGGACAAAAAAGTATTTTTCTGCTTTTAAGTTAAATAAAAAAATTGGAATTCTATTATAACTATATAACCAGATATTTTTAACATTTTGAGAACCATTTGAATCAAGTGATGGAAATGAAATGATTCAAATGGTTCTTGATGGAGGGTTTCATATCTATACGTATGCTGCCCTAGGCTTATGGTTATCGAGTACGTTTACTTTAATCAATTAAATTAGATGGTAATGTAAATGAACCATAACTATGCAACCCTATTCCTAATAGATTAACCCCAAAATAGCATATCCAAATTATAAGAAAGCCCATTGAGGCCACAATTGCAGAATTTTCAGTTTCATAATTTTTATTTGTTCTAATATGTAAATAAATCGCAAATATGGTCCAAGTAATAAAGGCCCAAGTCTCTTTTGGATCCCAATTCCAATAGGATCCCCATGCTTCATTAGCCCATACTGCTCCCGAAAGAATACCTATGGTTAAAAGGATAAATCCTAAACTAATAATACGATAACTCCATCGATCCAATTGTTGAATTAATTGATATCTGTAATAATTTTGAGAAGAAATAAAAGAGGTTTTTTTTAACACATTGTTTCTTTCATTCACGTATTGAATCTCACCAAAGGAAAACGTCTCAGTTAATAAACCCTTGCTTTGACTAAAAACCCTTAGTAATTTTCGAAATGTAATGACTAGAAGAGCTAATGATAATAATGATCCACACAAAAGAGCTGCATAGCCCAACACCATCATACTTACGTGCATCATTAACCAATGCGATTGGAGAGCCGGCACTAATATTGCGGATTGATGTCTTTCATTTAAAAGACCTGAAGTAGCAAAACCCTGGGTAAAAATAACACTTGGTGCCGTTATTGCGCTTAAATGGTTTTTATGTTTTTTAAAATACGGAATCATATGAATAATGGAAAAACCCCACGACAGAAAAATTAATGATTCATATAAATCGCTTAACGGTAAATGCCCCAAAAAAATCCAACGAGTAACTAATAATCCGGTTATGCAGAAAAAAGTAGCTATCATACCCTTTTCTGATGAATCATATAGTCCTACGATTTCATCGACGAATAAAGTTATTAAATGAATTGTAATTACAATTGAAATGATCGAAAAGGATATATGAGTTAATATACGCTCTAAAGTTGAAAATATCATAAATTTTATTAAAAGGGAGGCCTCAATTATAGGGATTGAAATAGGGAGTTGAATTCATTATAGGGCTTACTCTTTTAGAAAAAAAAAAGCCATGCCGCCACTCGGACTCGAACCGAGATGCTCTAGCACTGCTTCCTAAGAGCAGCGTGTCTACCGATTTCACCATAGCGGCTTATTCGAAATCATAATAACCTATTTTTATTAAATCGTCGAGATTGAGGGGGTTAGTTCAATATTTTTTTAGAAAAGATTCAATTAATGACTAAAAATTTGTTTCAAAATTAGACATTTAATCTAAACGTTTTCATTAATAATATAAATTATTCTTATAATCAATATAAACTATTCTTATAATATAAATTATTCCTATAATCTTATTTTTTTTTTTATTATTTTTTATTTTAGAGTATCCGTTTTTTTAATTTTTAACTTTTTTTAATTTTTAACTTAACTAACATCGGGGTTTTTCATTTCGTAGTTTATTACTTTAAAGTTGGTCTCCTGAAAATAAAAAAATAAAATGGACATTTGTAACTAGATAATTTTGACTTTAATCTTTAATCCATGGCTAGAACTAAAAAATAAATTGATTATCGAGTCAAGTCGATGGGGAAGGTGAGAATCCCCATCTTGAAAATGATAAAACATACCAAAAGGTGAAACCTTGTGCTTGCATTTATTCCTTTTTAAAACAAAAGAATACCATTTATTTTTAAAATTCGGTAGACAACTGAATTCAAATTTCTACGAAAAAAATAACAAAACAAAATGAATTTCATTTTATATTGTTATTGATCAGGTTAAAACATTAGAGAATGGAAATAATTTTTTTTTTAATAAAAACGAAATAGTAATTTCTATTATTATCTTATTATGAGATTAATATTATTTAGTTAGATTATTATCCATTATTATTAGATTAATATTATTTAGAGTGTCTTGATAACTTCTAAATTTTATAAAAAAAAAAACTTTATAAATAAATTAGAACAAAAATTAGACTTTTTTTTGAATTAGACCGATTAACATTATTTAGTTTATTGTTTGATTATTTATTTGTCACAAAAAAAAAACTTTTTGAGTTACCAGTAGAAAGAGATTTCGCTAATGAAAAAGCTTTCAATGCTGCCCAATAGCCTTTCCTTTTCCAAATATTTTTACGAATACGTTTTTTTGAACTAGAGGTGCGCTTTTTTGGAACTGCCATTTTAAAATTAGAATCGGTTCATCGGTTGGATGTGAAAGACATCTATTGTTCAAAATCTATTGTTCTTTACTATAATCTCTAGCTAGTTATTCTATAAATTGAACCCCCCTCATTATAAAAACATTATAAAAAGTGTTTGGAAAAATTGTTTAAAATATTACTAAAAAAAATAAGATTTACTATGCCAAATAGAATAGATTGAGGTTAATAAAATAAAAAATAAAAGAGGTTTTGGGTCTTTACTTTCTATTTTTGTCATGTTACATTCTTACATGTAATAAAATACATGGTAAGGTTTAAAAACTCAATCCCTCTCCTGCTTAATAAAAAACTTAATAAAAAAAGCCGTAATAATTTTTTTTTATTAAAAAAAAACAGGTCAAGTTCGAAGAAAGAGGATACTTAATTTTAATTTTTAAACTCGAATGATCCTAGTTGTTAATTGATTAAAATATAAAAATAAAAACCTCTTTTTTTTTGCCCCTCCGTTTTTATTTTAAATGTGGGATAGCAAAGCATTTCCTACAAATAGCTTTTATTCTAATTGTAATCGAAAAAAATAAATTTATTCTAAAAAAATCCGTTAATGATTGTGAATAACCAAACCAAACTGCAATTAATAGGTTTTTTTATGGGAAATAGGTTTTATGAGTCAAGTTATGGGCCCTATGATTCCTATTAACCACCTTTTTGCTGTCATTATTTAGCCTTGCTCTATAGACTCTATAGATATAAATAAATTATTGTAATACGTAATAATTAGATCCAAATTGCAATTTTTCGTTTTTATCTTGATAAAATTTTATTTAACAATTTTAATTTCATATTAACAATTCAATATTATTCAATATTAATAATAAATAAAGTACATATTTTTTTTTCGCTCGTAACTTGTTTATATCATTTGACTAACCCTAATTCTTCATCTTCATTTGAAATATTTGAAGTAGTTTGGAAAGATTCCAAATAATTAAGGCTGGAAAATAAAATTATATTTAAGTTTTATTTTATATATCTTAATCTTTTTATTAATCGACCGCTTTCAAAAGAAAAGAAATTAAGAACTGGTGAATCAGAAACAATTAATTAAGTAATTAAGATAATTTTTTTATTTATTTTTATATGGAATATACATATCAATATTCATGGATCATACCGTTCATTCCACTTCCAGTTCCTATGTTAATAGGAGCAGGACTTCTACTTTTTCCAACGGCAACTAAAAATCTTCGCCGTATGTGGGCTTTTCCGAGTGTTTTATTATTAAGTATAGTTATGGTTTTTTCAGCCCATTTATTTATTCAGCAACTAAATAACAATTCTGTCTATCAATATATATGGTCTTGGACCATCAATAATGATTTTTCGTTAGAGTTCGGCTCCTTGGTTGATCCACTTACTTCTATTATGTCAATCTTAATCACTAGTGTTGGGGTTATGGTCCTTATTTATAGTGACAATTATATGTCTCATGATCGAGGATATGTGAGATTTTTTGCTTATATGAGTTTTTTCAATACTTCAATGTTGGGATTAGTTACTAGTTCTAATCTAATCCAAATTTATATTTTTTGGGAATTGGTTGGAATGTGTTCTTATCTATTAATCGGTTTTTGGTTCACTCGACCCAGTGCGGCAAATGCTTGTCAAAAAGCGTTTGTAACTAATCGCGTTGGGGATTTGGGGTTATTATTAGGAATTTTAGGTTTTTATTGGATAACAGGTAGTTTTGAATTTCAGAATTTGTTTGAAATACTCAATAATTTAGTTTCTAATAATGAAGTTAATCCCTTATTTGTTACTTTCTGTGCCTTCCTATTATTTTCCGGCGCAGTTGCTAAATCTGCCCAATTCCCCCTTCATGTCTGGTTACCCGATGCTATGGAAGGGCCTACCCCTATTTCCGCTCTTATACATGCTGCTACCATGGTAGCAGCAGGAATTTTTCTTGTAGCTAGGCTTCTTCCTCTTTTTATAGTTATCCCTTATATATTAAATATAATATCTTTGATAGGTATAATAACATTATTTTTAGGAGCTACTTTAGCTCTTGCTCAAAAAGATATTAAGCGAGGTTTAGCTTATTCTACAATGTCTCAATTGGGTTATATGATGTTAGCTTTAGGTATGGGTTCTTATCGATCTGCTTTATTTCATTTGATTACTCATGCTTATTCGAAAGCATTGTTGTTTTTAGGATCTGGATCTATTATTCACTCGATGGAAGCTATTGTTGGATATTCTACAGATAAAAGTCAGAATATGGTTATTATGGGCGGTTTAAGAAAACATGTACCAATTACAAAAACTTCTTTTTTATTAGGTACACTTTCTCTTTGTGGTATTCCACCTCTTGCTTGTTTTTGGTCCAAAGATGAAATTCTTAATGATAGTTGGTTGTATTCAACTATTTTTGCAATAATAGCGTACTCTACGGCAGGATTAACCGCCTTTTATATGTTTCGCATCTATTTACTTACTTTTGAAGGACATTTAAACGTTTATTTTCAAAATTACAGTGGTAAAAAAAGCAGCTCATTCTATTCAATGTCTCTGTGGGGTAAAGAGAAAGAAGGACCTAAAATTATGAAAACAAACTTTCGTTTATTCGATTTATTAATGATGAAAAACAACGAAAGGACTTCTTTTTTAAACACCTATCGAATTGATAGTAATGAAAATGTAAGAAGCATGGTGCAACCTTTTATCAGTATTACTCATTTTGGCATTAAAAAAACTTTCTCATATCCTCATGAGTCGGACAATACTATGTTATTTCCCATGCTTGTATTGGTTTTATTTACGTTATTCGTTGGGGCCGTAGGAATTCCTTTCTTCAATGAGGAAGGGTTGGGTTTAGATATATTATCCAAATTGTTAACCCCGTCTATAAACCTTTTACATCAAAACCAAACCCATTCTGTCGATTGGTATGAATTTATCACAAATGCAGTTTTTTCAGTCAGTATAGCTTATTTCGGAATACTTATAGCG